GGATTGGATTGGTGACTTACCCATTCAGTGACTTTGGCACTGGACGTTCCAAAAACGGGTACTATCGGATCGGGTGAATTAGAGAATAGACAGAGGTCCGTTGGCATTTCAGCCTTTCTTCTCCTTTCAGGGCCTATCCGAAAGAGAATCCAGTACCTCTTGGTCCTGAATATCAGAATAGGACGAACGAACCGGCCTCCGCGGATATCTTTGCTTCGGAACAAAACCCTGCAATCAAATAGATTGTCCCAAGGGCGCCATATTCTAGGAGCCCAAGTTATGCTATTGAAAATTCGTTCCTCTAGCAGTTCCGGTTTGACCATTCCGTTCCCTTTTTCAAACTCCACTTCTTTTCATATAGCAATCCCTGATCAAAGAGAGAACAATATCCATTTCAAAACATTTCTAACGGATTCCTTGGTTCGGACCGACGAAGTAATGGCACTCGATTATTATCAACCTGACTGCAATCTTTTTCTGTCGGTAAGGATTGCACCAGAGCACCTTCTACTTCTAATAGGCCATGAACTATAGATAGAGAAGAATCATTCTGAGCGAGTCCATAAGAAGCGACCCACTTTTTTTCATCGGTTCCGGGGGAAGACCAAAGATCTTGCGCGACCGGTCCGCCAGAAAAACTCAAAAGAGAAAGAAGTCTCGTTAATCTCTTCATGCTCGTTCCAAGTTCGAAGTACCCTTTGGCCAAAGAAAAACCCGCTTCCTGACACGATTGCCTCTTTATCTTTATATAGATAGATTCTATGGGGTTATTACTTAGAAGTCTATTTTGTACAAGAGCCCCTCCTATCTGATAGAAAAGGGTCCCATGATCCCGAGCCGGTCTTACCTTGGCTCGCAAACCCCAAGTTTGTCTATGAAGAGCCAATCTAATTGTATTAGTTTCTATAATGGATTTCTTATGTGGAATACTAATGGATAGGGCCTCGTTGCTAAGTGCTACAAGATCTAGTGCACTGGAACTCGTGGTTATGGACCCGAATCCTTTAGTATGGAACATTGTCTTTTCCAAGTAAAAACCCCTAGTATATGAAAGAATGAAAAGGTGCTTTCGTTCTTGTGGAATAAGAAGCCCTCGTACCTTAATGAAAGGAAAATAGGAATTTTTCGTTAGGTATTTGACCAAATAGGATCGTCCAGTTCCTATAGAACCTATCACTAAAATACCCGATAGGGCTAAGCGGAACGAAAAGGGTTTTCCATGAGATGGTAAATGAAAACGATTAGCCCCACACGAGGTTTGGGAATAAGTGATTGTCTGATAATGAGCAAGGAATATACGTCTTTCTGCTAAAGAGGATCTATTAAACTCATAATTCATTAGATCCTTGTTATCAATGTCAACTAGGTATCATAAGTAAATGGATCCCGGTTGTTCAATCCTTTGATAACCAAGGTCATTCTTTGCTAAAGAGAAATGATCACTATGAGTCAGACTCAATAGAATTGGATCCATTCCAAATAGCGAGAATTAGGATTCTTGATCCCTCTCAATCTCTCTTTCAATTCGAGGATCCAGAGAGGTGTTTTCATAGTCATCTCCGAATATTTGCCATCTCCGAATATTTTCGATTTCATTTTTCTATGATATGTCTTTCTATATGAAAATTGGTTATTTACGATGTACGATGATCCCTGTTAAGCATCCATGGCTGAATGGTTAAAGCGCCCAACTCATAATTGGTAAATTTGCGGGTTCAATTCTTGCTGGATGCACGCGAACGGGAACGTTCCATAAGTCTATTGGAACTGGCTCTCTATCCATGGAATCTCATCCATCATCCATACATAACGAATTGGTATGGTATATTCATACCATAACATAAGAACAATAAGAACTCGAATTCTTATCGATACTGGAACTCAGAGCATAGGAGGGAAAGTCGATTTATGGATGGAATCAAATACGCAGTATTTACAGAAAAAAGTCTTCGTTTATTGGGAAAGAATCAATATACTTTTAATGTCGAATCGGGATTCACTAAGACAGAAATAAAGCATTGGGTCGAACTCTTCTTTGGTGTTAAGGTAGTAGCTGTGAATAGCCATCGACTACCCGGAAAGGGTAGAAGAATGGGACCTATTCTGGGACATACAATGCATTACAGACGTATGATCATTACCCTTCAACCGGGTTATTCTATTCCACTTCTAGATAGAGAAAAAAACTAAAGGAGAATACTTAATAATACGGCGAAACATTTATACAAAACACCTATCCCGAGCACACGCAAGGGAACCGTAGACAGGCAAGTGAAATCCAATCCACGAAATAATTTGATCCATGGACGGCACCGTTGTGGTAAAGGTCGTAATTCCAGAGGAATCATTACCGCAAGGCATAGAGGGGGAGGTCATAAGCGCCTATACCGTAAAATCGATTTTCGACGGAATCAAAAAGACATATCTGGTAGAATCGTAACCATAGAATACGACCCTAATCGAAATGCATACATTTGTCTCATACACTATGGGGATGGTGAGAAGAGATATATTTTACATCCCAGAGGGGCTATAATTGGAGATACTATTGTTTCTGGTACAAAAGTTCCTATATCAATGGGAAATGCCCTACCTTTGAGTGCGGTTTGAACTATTGATTTACGTAATTGGAAGTAACCAATTAGGTTTACGACGAAACCTAGAAATCGATCACTGATCCAATTTGACTACCTCTACGGGATAGACCTCAACAGAAAACTGTTGAGTAACGGCAGCAAGTGATTGAGTTCAGTAGTTCCTCATAGAAAATTATTGACTCTAGAGATATGGTAATATGGAGAAGACAAAATTGTTTGAAGCACGCACAGAACCGGAAGCGCCCCTTGTTTCAAAGAGAGGAGGACGGGTTATTCACATTTAATTTGATGGTCAGAGGCGAATTGAAAGCTAAGCAGTGGTAATTAAGACCCCCCGGGGAAAATAGGGATGTCTCCTACGTTACCCATAATATGTGGAAGTATCGACGTAATTTCATAGAGTCATTCGATCTGAATGCTACATGAAGAACATAAGCCAGATGACGGAACGCGGAGACCTAGGATGTAGAAGATCATAACATGAGCGATTCGGCAGATTTGGATTCCTTTCCTATATATCCACTCATGTGGTACTTCATCATACGATTCATATAAGATCCATCTGTCTAGAGATCGTCATATACATCTAGAAAGCTGTATGCTTTGGAAGAAGCTTGTACAGTTTGGGAAGGGGTTTTTTGAGAGAAAAGAAGAATCTACTTCAACCGATATGCCCTTAGGCACGGCCATACATAACATAGAAATCACACGTGGAAGGGGTGGGCAATTAGCTAGAGCAGCAGGTGCTGTAGCGAAACTGATTGCAAAAGAGGGTAAATCGGCCACTTTAAGATTACCATCTGGGGAGGTCCGTTTGGTATCCCAAAATTGCTTAGCAACAGTCGGACAAGTGGGTAATGTTGGGGTGAACCAAAAAAGTTTGGGTAGAGCCGGATCTAAGTGTTGGCTAGGTAAACGCCCCGTAGTAAGAGGGGTAGTTATGAACCCTGTGGACCACCCCCATGGGGGCGGTGAAGGGAAAGCCCCCATTGGTAGAAAAAAACCCACAACCCCTTGGGGTTATCCTGCGCTTGGAAGAAGAACTAGGAAAAGGAAAAAATATAGTGATAGTTTTATTCTTCGTCGCCGTAAGTAAATACGTAACTAGGAATATGGAAAATTGCATTTTTGGAATTTGCAATAATGCGATGGGCGAACGACGGGAATTGAACCCGCGCATGGTGGATTCACAATCCACTGCCTTGATCCACTTGGCTACATCCGCCCCTTATCCAGCTAAAGGATTTTTCTCTTTTTTCCATTCATCATTATTCTATTTATTCTGACCTCCATACTTCGATCGAGATATTGGACATAGAATGCCACTCTTTAAAATGGAAAAAAGGAGTAATCAGCTGTGACACGAAAAAAAACGAATCCTTTTGTAGCTCATCATTTATTGGCAAAAATCGAAAAGGTCAATATGAAGGAGGAGAAAGAAACAATAGTAACGTGGTCCCGGGCATCTAGCATTCTACCCGCAATGGTTGGCCATACAATCGCGATTCATAATGGAAAGGAACATATACCTATTTACATAACAAATCCTATGGTAGGTCGCAAATTGGGGGAATTCGTGCCTACTCGGCATTTCACGAGTTATGAAAGTGCAAGAAAAGATACTAAATCTCGTCGTTAACTGAATTCAGAATAGAAAGATTCAAAATAAAAAAAAAAACAAAGAAATACCGCGGGGAATAACCTTATTTATGACAAGTTTCAAACTGGTAAAGTATACCCCTAGGATAAAGAAGAAGAAGAGTGGGCTAAGGAAACTCGCAAGGAAAGTTCCAACCGATCGTCTACTTAAGTTCGAACGGGTTTTCAAAGCACAAAAACGCATCCATATGTCTGTTTTCAAAGCACAAAGAGTTCTTGATGAGATTCGCTGGCGTTACTACGAGGAAACTGTTATGATACTGAACCTCATGCCTTATCGAGCATCTTATCCCATCCTAAAGTTGGTTTATTCGGCAGCAGCAAATGCTACTCATTATAGGGATTTCGACAAAGCGAATTTATTCATCACTAAAGCCGAAGTCAGTAGGAGTACTATCATGAAAAAATTCAGACCTCGAGCTCGAGGACGTAGTTCTCCCATAAAAAAAACCATGTGTCATATAACAATTGTACTAAATATAGTAAAGAAATCTAAATAATCTTTAGATCCATCTTAGATTTCGATTCCCAGTAAAAAAAAAAATAGAATAGAAAAATATGGGACAAAAAATAAATCCACTCGGTTTCAGACTTGGTACAACCCAAAATCACCATTCCTTTTGGTTCGCACAACCAAAAAATTATTCTGAAGGTCTACAGGAAGATAAAAAAATACGGAATTGTATCAAGAACTATATACAAAAGAATAGGAAAAAAGGCTCGAATAGAAAAATAGAATCAGACTCAAGTTCCGAAGTAATTACACATAATAGAAAAATGGACTCAGGCTCAAGTTCTGAAGTAATTACACGTATAGAAATTCAAAAAGAAATCGATACGATCCACGTCATAATCCATATTGGATTCCCCAATTTATTAAAGAAAAAAGGAGCAATCGAAGAATTAGAGAAAGATCTACAAAAGGAAGTTAATTCTGTAAACCAGAGACTTAATATTGCTATTGAAAAAGTTAAAGAACCTTATAGACAACCTAACATTCTTGCAGAATATATAGCTTTCCAATTAAAAAATAGAGTTTCATTCCGAAAGGCAATGAAAAAAGCCATTGAATTAACTAAAAAAGCAGATATAAGGGGGGTAAAAGTAAAAATTGCAGGTCGTCTCGCAGGGAAAGAAATTGCACGTGCCGAATGCATCAAAAAGGGTAGACTTCCCCTCCAAACAATTCGCGCTAAAATTGATTATTGCTGCTATCCAATTCGAACTATCTATGGAGTATTAGGTGTAAAAATTTGGATATTCGTAGACGAAGAATAACTAGCCTTGTCTTCCCATTCTGTTCAGTGATAGAATAAAAAATGACAAGAGCCTTATTTTTCCTGAAATCCCTGAAAAAAAAGAAGAAATTCTACCTCTTTCTATAAGATTTAATGAAAATTGATAAATCTTTTAATATAATTGCTATGCTTAGTGTGTGACTCGTTAGTTTTTTCTTTAGAGTCAAAAATGGAGATTCAAAAAAAATTGACTGAACCCTACTATAAATAGAAAAAGAAAAAACTTAGTAATTATAGAAAATTAACTAATAACCAACCTATTGCTTCGTATTGTCGAGATCCTAACTAAGAAACAGTCACTATATGAATAAATACATCTATCATAAATGAGTAGATCTATCATATAGTTGTAGCAACTGCAATTTTTTCTCTAAAAAAGAAAACGGATTCTAGGTTGTGAAGCAAAACTAAAGGGATGTGGATAAAAGGAGGGATGATAGAAAGAAGGAAGAAGAATAAGAAAGATATAGGATTCCAATATGTATGGTCTATGAGTTACATCATAAAAGGCAATGTGATAAAGCATCAATATAATAAAAATAACAGAGAATTCGAAATCGTAACTTGAAACAAAAAATAGAAATTTTAAGCAATAATAAAATAAAGAGCGGCCCGGGTTAATAAAACTGAGAAAATTGACTCGGAAAGAAATTTTTGGAAAGCTCCATTGTGGGATTCAGACCTAACCATTAAAGGAGAAGTAGTGGGAACGACAGAACCTATGACTGCATAGGATTTTATTGAAAAGAATCCTAAGACTTCATTGGGTGGGATGGCGGAACAAACCAAAAAAATTGCCTTATTTGGTAAGGTTATAAATTAACAAATAAGACAGGAAAGAGTAAATATTCGCCCGCGAAATCCTTATTGAATTAGAATACTTTCCCGCGATTCAATAAGAGTCAAAATAAGGAGATTTTTTTTTTAAGAAAGATTACATTATCTATAAATATAGAATATAGATAAATAGACACACACATCTAGATATATTCTAGATCTTCTTTCTTGACTATATATTTTTCTATTTTAACAAATTCAATATTCAATATTAAAAAAACCCTAACTTTTTCTATTATCTATTAATGTGCATCTATCCATAATATTCCAAAATATTATGGAATTAGAGAAATTTGCACGCTTTCTCATTTCATTCGCGAGGAGCTGGATGAGAAGAAACTCTCATGTCCAGTTTTGCAGTAGAGATGGAACTAAGAAAGAACCATCGACTATAACCCCAAAAGAACCAGATTTCGTAAACAACATAGAGGAAGAATGAAGGGAAAATCCTGCCGAGGCAATCGTATTTGTTTTGGTAGATATGCTCTGCAAGCACTTGAACCCGCTTGGATCACGTCGAGACAGATAGAAGCAGGACGAAGAGCAATGACACGATATGCACGTCGTGGTGGAAAAATATGGGTACGTATATTTCCCGACAAACCGGTTACACTAAGACCCACGGAAACACGTATGGGCTCAGGAAAGGGATCCCCCGAATATTGGGTAGCCATTGTTAAACCAGGTCGAATACTTTATGAAATGGGCGGAGTATCCGAAACTGTAGCTAGAGCAGCTATCTCCATAGCTGCCAGTAAAATGCCCATACGAAGTCAATTTCTTCGATTAGAGATATAGCATCCCAAAAAAGGAGTATTGAAGATAAAAAAAACCTGGTTTTTTTTTCTGGAAAGACAATATTTCTTTCATCCTTTTGCATAGAAATAACAAATTGAAATCAAAATAATATGATTCAACCTCAGACCCTTTTAAATGTAGCAGATAACAGTGGAGCTCGAAAATTGATGTGTATTCGAGTCATAGGAGCTGCTAGTAATCAGCGATATGCTCGTATTGGTGATGTTATTGTTGCTGTAATCAAAGACGCAGTGCCCCAAATGCCTCTAGAAAGATCCGAAGTAATTCGAGCTGTAATTGTACGTACATGTAAAGAGTTCAAATGCGAAGACGGTATAATAATACGCTATGATGACAATGCAGCGGTTATCATTGATCAAAAAGGAAATCCAAAAGGAACTCGAGTTTTTGGCGCGATCGCCGAGGAATTGAGAAAATTGAATTTTACTAAAATAGTTTCATTAGCTCCTGAAGTATTATAAATACTAGTAGGCGAGATATAGATCAAAGAAAAAATTAGTAGATTATGTCTCACGTATATGCTTTAAAATCCAAAAGTAAAAGAAAAAAAAAGAAAACATGTTGATTATAGAAAAATTAGGAGGAACCTAGAATTAGAGTCTTATGGGCAAGGACACTATTGCTGATTTACTAACCTCTATAAGAAACGCGGACATGAATAAAAAAGGAACAGTTCGAGTAGTATCTACAAATATTACCGAAAACATTGTTAAAATACTTCTACGAGAGGGTTTTATTGAAAGTGTTCGGAAACATCAGGAAAGTAACAGATATTTCTTGGTTTCAACTTTGCGACATCAAAAGAGAAAGACTAGAAAAGGAATATATAGAACTAGAACCTTTTTAAAGCGTATCAGCCGACCCGGCTTACGAATTTATGCCAACTATCAAGGAATTCCTAAAGTTTTGAGCGGAATGGGAATTGCTATTCTTTCTACTTCTCGAGGTATAATGACAGATCGAGAAGCTCGACTAAACAGAATTGGGGGAGAAGTCTTATGTTATATATGGTAATCGCCCCTCCTATAGTACTCGAATTCTATCTCGAACTTCCTATTTTTCAAATAAAAAAAAACGTTGTATTTTTATTTGAAAATCAAAATAGAAAAATAGGAGAAAAAAAAATATGACAGAAAAAAAAAATAGGAGAGAAAAAAAAAACCCGAGAGAAGCAAAAGTCACTTTCGAAGGTTTAGTTACGGAAGCCCTACCCAACGGAATGTTCCGCGTTCGCCTAGAGAATGACACCATCATCCTGGGCTATATTTCAGGAAAGATCCGGTCTAGTTCTATACGAATACTGATGGGGGATAGGGTCAAAATTGAAGTAAGTCGTTATGATTCAAGCAAAGGACGTATAATTTATAGACTTCCCCATAAGGATTCGAAGCGTACCGAAGACTCGAAGGATACCGAAGATTTGAAGGATACCGAAGATTTGAAGGATACCAAAGATTCAAAGGATTAGGTTTTTCTTTTTTCTAGGGTAATAAATTCAAAGTTCCAAAATTCAAGCGAAGAGACTTATTTTTTCCCAAAGATTAGATTCATAGTTTAAGAAAGGAATACGGAAATATGAAAATAAGAGCTTCCGTTCGTAAAATTTGTACAAAATGTCGACTGATTCGTAGGCGTGGACGAATTAGAGTCATTTGTTCCAATCCGAAGCATAAACAAAGGCAGGGGTAATCTTTCGAAAAAGAACTTTACTTTCTAAAAAGTAAAAAAAGTACCCGCGGAAACGTCCAAATTCCAAATAAAATAATTAATAATTAAAGTAAAGGATATATTTTACCCTGAAACGGATATCTTTGTATCTTTTTTTCTTTTTGTTATTTCTAACTCATATTTATGAGATAATAAAATATGACAAAAGCTATACCAAAAATTGGTTCACGTAGGAGAGTGCGTATTGGTTTGCGTAGGAATGCGCGTTTTAGTTTACGGAAAAGTGCACGTAGAATAACAAAAGGAGTTATTCATGTTCAAGCTAGTTTCAACAATACCATTATAACTGTTACAGACCCGCAAGGTCGGGTGGTTTTCTGGTCCTCCGCGGGTACTTGTGGATTCAAAAGCTCAAGAAAAGCATCACCCTATGCTGGTCAAAGAACAGCAGTAGATGCTATTCGTACAGTGGGTTTGCAACGAGCAGAAGTTATGGTAAAGGGTGCTGGTAGTGGAAGAGATGCCGCATTACGAGCCATTGCTAAAAGTGGTGTACGATTAAGTTGTATACGCGATGTAACACCTATGCCGCATAATGGATGTCGACCTCCTAAAAAAAGACGTCTGTAAAAGAATTAAAATGCTTTCAAGAGAAATAAACGATTCAATGATCAAATAATAATACTAGTCTATTATGGTTCGAGAGGAGGTAGCAGGATCCACTCAAACACTACAGTGGAAGTGTGTTGAATCAAGAGTAGATAGTAAGCGTCTTTATTATGGTCGTTTCATTTTGTCCCCGCTTAGAAAAGGTCAAGCGGATACCGTCGGTATTGCCTTGCGAAGAGCTTTACTTGGAGAAATAGAAGGAACATGTATCACACGTGCAAAATTTGGGAGCGTGCCACACGAATATTCTACAATAGCTGGTATTGAAGAATCCGTACAAGAAATTTTACTAAATTTGAAAGAAATTGTATTGAGAAGTAATCTCTATGGAGTTAGAGACGCATCAATTTGCGTCAAAGGTCCTAGATACATAACTGCTCAAGATATCATCTTACCACCTTCCGTAGAGATCGTTGATACGGCACAACCTATAGCTAACTTGACGGAGCCCATTGATTTCTGTATTGAGTTACAGATCAAGAGAGATCGCGGATATCACACGGAACTCAGAAAGAACTCTCAAGATGGAAGTTATCCCATAGATGCTGTATCCATGCCTGTTCGAAATGTGAATTATAGTATTTTTTCTTGTGGGAATGGAAATGGAAAACACGAGATACTTTTTCTAGAAATATGGACGAATGGAAGTTTAACCCCTAAGGAAGCGCTTTATGAGGCTTCTCGTAATTTGATTGATTTATTTCTTCCTTTTCTACACGCGGGGGAAGAGGGCACTAGTTTCGAAGAAAATAAAAACAGGTTTACTCCACCCCTTTTAACCTTTCAAAAAAGATTAACTAATCTAAAGAAAAACAAAAAAGGAATTCCATTGAATTGTATTTTTATTGATCAATTAGAATTGCCTTCTAGAACGTATAATTGTCTCAAAAGGGCCAATATACATACACTATTGGACCTTTTGAGTAAGACTGAAGAAGATCTTATGAGAATTGAAAGTTTTCGTATGGAAGATGGAAAACAGATATGGGACACTCTAGAGAAGCATCTCCCAATCGATTTACCTAAGAATAAGTTCTCGTTTTAAATCCATTGCAATTTTTTCCTCTTCTTCTTTTTAGAGTTAGAATAAAAAGAAAAAAGAAAACAATTTAGCATCTTTGGCACAATCTATATTTTCGCGAAATGGATCATAATAAAATGGATTTTAGGTATCTAGGGAAGATTCACTTGGAAGTAACTATTTCCTAGATACCTATGCACGGTACTTCACGGTTGAATGAATCAACCTGAAAAATCCCTAAAAAAGACCTAAAGTTAAGGATTTATCAATGGGTAATGTTGCTCCAATACCTAACCAAAGAGCTACTGCAGTACCGATTAAAAAAACGGTCGTAGCTACTGGGCGACGAAATGGATTTTGGAATTTATTGACATTCTCTAGAAAGGGTACTGTCAATAAGCCCGTTGGCACAGAAACCATTAAGAGAACGCCCAATAACTTATTGGGTACTGTACGGAGTATTTGAAAGACGGGAAAGAAGTACCACTCGGGTAATATTTCCAGAGGAGTTGCAAACGGATCCGCCGGTTCACCAATCATTGACGGCTCGAGAACCGCTAAACCTACATTACATGCAATAGTACCTAGAATTACTACTGGAAAAATATATAAAAGATCGTTGGGCCACGCGGGTTCCCCGTAATAATTATGTCCCATCCCTTTAGCTAATTTTGCTCTTAATACAGGATCATTTAAGTCAGGTTTCTTTGTTATTGGGATAGGTGAATTCTTTAGGATCCATCCCCCAAAGGAACCGGACATGAGAATTTTTCATCATCCGGCTCGAGCAAGAATGAAAGAAAAAAGACCGTGGAAGATCCATAATAGAATAAGGTATATAATGACTCAATGACTCTAGGTAAGAAAAGCTTTATCAGATTCTCTTTTCCGAAGTTGCACCTACAACTACTTATTGAAAAGAATCTTATTCTTATGGGTAAATGCTCAATATCCAAGTTGGCTTGCAAATTTGATCATGATCAATTGCTTTGTGGATTGTCTCATGTCTCTTGATTAGTTGGTGTTTATCCCCTCAATATCGCAAGTTTCTTACGTCCAAACAAAGTATTTACTTGTTACTAATAAAAAATCAAAAAGTCTAGCCTACGTTCTTCTTTAGATACCTTTTTTTACTCCGATAGTATTGCGGATCGCAATCGATGCAAAGAAAATGAATGCATTTCCATACTATAATAAAAAAAGTAAGTGTAATAAATAGAGAATTGGATCATGTCACATGACTTATTCTATTTCTACTCTATGGGATCTTACGGAGCCTGTTCATGGATGACATGGTTGGGGTATGATCATAGAAAATATTCTCCTCAAGTGAACCAGCCTATCCTTCCTAGATAGGGGACTTACGTGTTGATTGGATACGGAGACACCTTTGGTTGTGAATTCTAATGTGGCAGATCCAATTCTTTATCTGCATGGCCAAATCAATAATTCAAGTCACACACTCCCATAATCCGCCTTATTTTCTTTCTTTCATAAAATGAACTTCAACTATTTGTATTTGTATCAAAATACTTCGGAGTTGAAGAAAAGTATCCAAATGACATGTCTTATTTTACAATAACCCATGTTTGTAGCAATGAAATACCACAACCTACCCGATATGATATATGAAAATTAGAATTATCTTTCTCTATGATATGGCTTCCCTATAAAGGACCCGAAATACCTTGCTTACGTATCATTGGAAAGTGCATTAACATAAATACGGCAGTAAGCAGAGGCAGTACAAAGGTATGTAAACTATAAAAACGAGTCAAAGTGGATTGGCCCACACTAGCACTTCCACGTAATAACTCCACTAAAGGCGATCCTATTACCGGAATCGCTTCAGGTACACCTGTCACAATTTTGACTGCCCAATAACCAATTTGATCCCAAGGCAAAGAATAACCAGTTACACCAAACGATGCAGTCAATACAGCCAAAACCACACCTGTCACCCAAGTTAATTCGCGGGGTTTTTTAAATCCACCTGTGAGATACACACGAAATACGTGCAGGATCATCATTAGAACCATCATACTTGCTGACCATCGATGAACTGATCGGATTAACCAACCAAAGTTGGCCTCGGTCATTATGTATTGAACCGAGGAAAAAGCCTCTGTAACGGTTGGGCGGTAGTAAAAAGTCATAGCAAAACCGGTAGCGACTTGTACTAGAAAACAAGTAAGTGTAATTCCCCCTAAACAATAAAATATGTTGACATGAGGAGGAACATATTTACTAGTTATATCATCCGCAATTGCCTGAATCTCAAGACGTTCCTCAAACCAATCATATACTTTATTGAGATAGGTAACTAACCCGAGTCCCCCTCCGAGAACCGTATATGAAAATTTCATCTCGTACGGCTCAAGCAGAAACACACAAATTTTCAACGGATATTAGAAAAAAAAAGGTTCAAAACTTCATCAGCCACTGGATTGGGTCGATTTGCCTTGAAGATATGAAATAAGAAAAATCCAGAACTTATTCTTTGTGATGATAATGCCAAAAAATCTCAAGTTGGCTCATCTGTCTTTCTTTCTTTCCCTTATGTTGGTCATTAGAGGCTTCTTGACTTTTCTCTTCCCTATTTTGGATTTCTTTTTTTTTTTTGCGTAATGCAGATTTACTCTTGTTTTACTAGTAAATAAATAAAGCCAAAATTCTAGTAGTTTTCTGATAGAAATTATCTTGTTGCGATCCTATGAATCAGTTCAATTAAAACCTTAGATTCATACTAGAGCCACGATGATTGAGTCTCAAGCTAACCAAAAGGCAAGGGTTCTTCGAATAAGAACCGCTTGATGATCATTTATTGAATCCGTGTAATAACTCGACAAAATCGAGAGAAAAAAAAGTTGTCTTTTGGGCAAACAAAATTGGAAGGAAGAAAATTTCTTTTTTTATTAAAAACTACTTGAATTTTTTTCAGTCTGGTTGCGAGGTCTGAATAGTGAGTATGAATCATAGTTCCATTTTTTTTCTTGATCCACTCTATCTATTTCGTGTTCCAGATACTAGAATAAAAAATATCCGACGAATTAGAATCATCTTGATAGAGATAACAGGCCCTTTCTATGTATTATCAATAGGATCCATTCTAACAAGTCACACACTCATATTCCAGAGATACCAAAACAAAAAAATTCCACGGTCGAACTACCAGAATGTCTAGAAATGTATAGCTTAAAGTAGAAAGGCTTTTTTGGATGGAAAAACAATGACTTCGTAGTTTTAGTTAGTAGAAACCTAATTCATTAAAATTCCGTCCAGTAAAACAGAAGAATTATAAATTTCTAAAATGATAGATAGGAATATCGCGAATAAAGCCATTGCGACCCCCATAAAAGGAGTAGTCCCCCAACCCGGAGCTACTTTCCCATATTCCGAATTCAAGGGTTTCAATAAACTACCTACGCGAGTTCGTCTTGGCCCAGGTCTAGAACTATCTTCAACGGTTTGTGTAGCCATAAATTCTATTTAATCATTGGTGTTGACTTTGTATACTATTCCGTTGTAGTTGTAAATACAAGATCTTTTCGTAGATCCATTGTAATCTTGAAATTCTATAAAAATGGAAACAGCAACTTTAGTCGCCATCTCCATATCTGGTTTACTTGTAAGCTTTACTGGGTATGCCTTATATACCGCGTTTGGGCAACCCTCTCAACAATTAAGAGATCCATTCGAAGAACACGGGGACTAATTGAAGTAAGAAGTCTCCCCATCTGGGAGACTTCTTACTTCAATGAAATTATTTCATTTTTTTAGTCGGAACCTTAGGTGGTTCTCGGAAGAAGATAGCGAAAAAAATTATCCCTAAAGTCGAAACTAAAAGGAACGTATAAACCAATGCTTCCATAGATTCGATCGTGGTTTATTTACAATTATAACTTCCACACCTATTCATTTGTCATTTGGGATCTTTTCCCATATAAAGATAAAGAAAGAAAAAGAGTCAAAGAAAGGATGGGAGATGTTTCCCATGTCAAATCAAAAAAGAGAGATGAAAGATACCATAGCAATGTGGTATCAGACTGCTTGTCTCCTTGTAGTTGGATCTCCAACTTTTTGGAATGTTCCAAATTCCACTTGAGCATCCAAGTCTGGATCAATACCAGCAAAAACATCTCGGAACAAGGTTCTAGCGCCATGCCAAATGTGTCCGAAAAAGAAGAGCAAAGCAAAGGTAGCATGACCAAAAGTGAACCAACCCCTTGGACTGCTGCGAAAAACACCATCTGATTTCAAAGTAGCCCGATCTAATTCAAAAATTTCCCCTAATTGGGAACGCCTCGCATATTTTTTTACAGTAGCAGGATCAGAATAACTTACTCCATTAAGTTCGCCACCATAGAACTCCACCGTTACACCTACTTGTTCAACACTATATTTGGATTCTGCTCTTCTAAAAGGAACGTCCGCTCTCACAATTCCCTCTTCATCTACCAAAACAACCGGAAATGTTTCAAAAAAAGTAGGCATACGGCGTACAAAAAGCTCGCGTCCTTCTTTATCTCTAAAGACGGGATGTCCTAACCATCCAACAGCTATTCCATCCCCGTTGTCCATTGAGCCTGCTCTGAATAATCCCCCCTTTGCCGGATTATTACCAATATAATCATAAAAGGCTAATTTTTCGGGAATTTTAGACCAAGCTTCTGATAAACTAAGATTTTCGGCTAACCCATCGCTAACTCTTCGATATATTTCTTGCTGAAAGTATCCCTGATCCCACTGATAACGAGTAGGCCCAAATAATTCGATTGGGGTAGTTGCTGACCCATACCACATAGTTCCGGCAACTATGAAAGCTGCAAAAAAAACAGCAGCGATACTACTGGAAAGTACAGTTTCAATATTGCCCATACGTAATCCTTTGTATAGACGTTGAGGCGGACGGACACTAAGATGGAATAGGCCCGCTAATATGCCCAATGTACCCGCAGCAATATGATGAGAAGCTATTCCCCCCGGAACAAAAGGATCAAAACCTTCTACACCCCACGCTGGATTTACAGCTTGTACTTTTCCAGTTAGTCCATAAGGATCGGACACCCATATCCCAGGACCATACAAACCCGTTACATGAAATGCGCCAAAGCCAAAGCAAGCCACCCCTGCAAGAAATAAATGAATTCCAAAGATCTTGGGCAAATCCAAAGAGGGTTTTCCTGTCCGCTCATCACAGAATATTTCTAGGTCCCAATATACCCAATGCCAGATAGCTGCCAAGAAACACAAGCCAGAAAACACAATATGCGCACCTGCCACACCTTCATAACTCCAAATACCCGGATTCGTTACAGTTCCTCCTGAAATACTCCAACCACCCCACGAATTGGTTATTCCTAAACGAGTCATGAAGGGAATGACGAACATACCTTGTCTCCACATTGGATCCAGAACAGGATCAGAGGGATCAAAAACCGCTAATTCATATAAAGCCATCGAGCCGGCCCAACCAGAAACTAAAGCTGTGTGCATTATATGCACCGAAAGCAATCGACCCGGATCATTCAATACAACAGTATGAACACGATACCAAGGCAAACCCATGGAAATACCCCTTTAGCAAAGAAAAATAGACACGATGTCGCTTTATTTTATCGCATTGGAAAAGACTATCCATATCCTATGTACCTAACCCCTCTAGGGGATTCTGTGTCAGAAAGCGTGAATATTTATTTCATTCCATTAAAAATAAAAATAAGAAGCCAATTCTGTTCGTAAGAAGAAAGAGAAGCAGATCTATTCTATACTCGATAAGTGCCAATATGCAATGGGTAGCTTGGCCTATTTGGAAAAAACGAAGAATAGATCCCTATCCCTCTTTGTTTATCATTCCAATCACCGATTCCTTTTTCTTTATTCAATCTGTCTTACCTTCCTTATATGTATTATGTATTATTTCAATCTACGTATTAATAGAATCTATAGTATTCATATAGAATAAGAAAAAAAAAAATGAAGACAATAAACTGCGGATTCTTTCTTTCTCTTCCATTCTTACGTTTCCATATTAAAGTGTAGTTTTCTTACTTAAATTTAATAATATTAATCTAATATGCCCATTGGTGTTCCAAAAGTACCTTACCGGATTCCCGGAGATGAAGAAGCGACTTGGGTTGACTTATACAATGTTATGTATCGAGAAAGGACACTTTTTTTAGGTCAAGAGATTCGTTGCGAGGTCACGAATCATATTACAGGTCTCATGGTATATCTCAGTATAGAAGATGGAATTAGCGATATTTTTTTGTTTATAAACTCCCCAGGCGGGTGGCTAATCTCAGGAATGGCGATTTTTGATACGATGCAAACGGTGACACCAGATATATATACAATATGCCTCGGAATGGCTGCGTCCATGGCATCCTTCATTCTGCTTGGAGGCGAACCCACCAAGCGTATAGCATTCCCTCACGCGAGGATTATGCTTCACCAACCTGCTAGTGCTTATTATCGGGCAAGGACACCAGAATTTTTACTAGAAGTGGAAGAGTTACACAAAGTTCGCGAAATGATCACAAGGGTTTATGCACTAAGAACAGGCAAGCCTTTTTGGGTTGTATCCGAAGACATGGAAAGGGATGTTTTTATGTCAGCAGACGAAGCCAAAGCTTATGGACTTGTCGATATTGTAGGGGATGAAATGATTGACGAGCACTGCGATACTGATCCAGTGTGGTTTCCAGAAATGTTTAAGGATTGGTAGTGGCCGGATTTCTTGTAAATTTATTTCAAACCTAAATTCAGGTTTTCTGCGATTTAATAGAAAATAGAAATACTTCATGATGATCAATCATCAGGTTAAGATCGATCTAAACCAATCTTTTTTTTTTTCTATATACATACGACATGCCAACGGTTAAACAACTTATTAGAAACGCAAGACAGCCAATACGAAATGCTAGAAAATCGCCCGCGCTTAAGGGATGTCCTCAGCGTCGAGGAACATGTGCTAGGGTGTATGTGCGACTCGTTCAGATCATGAGTTCAAACAAATAAGACAATTTTTGAAGTATCCATGATCGGTACCAATGAATAGGATAGAGCTTCTCTATCCTAGATTTCTATGGTATATGGAATTTCTGGTTTCCTTTGGTGCAAATCCAATCATCTAAATTGGAAATTAAGAAGCAATTCCCCCATTGGTAGAAAATGGTTATCCATTAAGCGGAGGAAATAGTAATAAAAAGAAAAAGGCTTATGCTCCTTTATCTTAAAAGAACGGACTAACAGGGTCAGCTACTTAGCCAACTTTCATAATTAAATGCCGTCACTGTATGGATAACTCTTATTGTGAAAAGAGCTATTTACTCTATAATGGATAGGTAGAGCCAAAGAATGTGAACTATACAAGTTCACAATACCTTTTGATGAAATGAAAGAAAGGGCTCCGGTGTATAGAGAGGGCCTCACCGTTTAAAAGGGAACCATAGAAACGATGGAACCCACTATTTTTTTGAGTATCGTTAGAATTTGTTATTTCTATGCGAAATAACTGAAGAGAATAGAATAAAAAATCGTGGTTGGGAAGGTTACAGTAGCAAAAGCCATTGGAATTAATATTTTATATATCGGAATAATTCGTTTTGTTATTAATGGGAAAAAGGATGGCTAAAAGAAGAGAAATCATTAGTTATTCATTAAGGTTAATTTGATTCAATGACCAGAGTTCCGCGAGGATATATAGCTCGGAGACGACGAACAAAAATGCGTTCATTTGCCTCAAACTTTAGAGGGGCTCATTTAAGACTTAATCGAATGATTACTCAACAAGTAAGAAGAGCTTTTGTTTCCTCTCATCGAGATAGAGGCAGGCAAAAGAGGGATTTTCGTCGTTTGTGGATCACTCGGATAAACGCAGCAACGCGGATATATAAAGTATTCGATAGTTATAGTAAATTAATACACAATCTGTACAAGAAGGAATTGATTCTTAATCGTAAAATGCTTGCACAAGTAGCTGTATCAAATCCAAATAATCTTTACACGATTTCCAATAAAATAAAGATCCTCAATTAAATGGATAAAAAAGTAATATACAGGAATAATTAAAACCGAATTCCCGGAGAGGGAACTCCGGGAAGATACAATAAATTAAGATTAAGTGGTAGGAATCAACGAGCATGTTGCAATAAATAAAAAAACTATTTATTCTTCCCCATTTTTCTTTCTTATAACAAACACAAGAATCAAAACTGGATTACTTTCTTTATATAGGTCTGGCCCTTTCGAATAAAACATCAACAATCGGAACTTAAGTTCCGATTGTTGTTTCTTAAATTCTGGTTGGAGTTTCTTAAGTTTCGATTGGAATTGAACTTTTGCGTTAATTGAGGAATATGTCTATTCTTTCTGGGTCTAGGACCAGTAATTATTGAAATTGACTGGGCTTGAAATTGCTTCTCATTCTCATAGTTACGAAATGGTAAGAAAGATAAAATACGAGCCTGTTTTATAGCAAGAGTAATTAATCGTTGTTGTTTCAAGGTTAATCTATTTATTCGTCTCGATAATATTTTTCCTTGTTCACTAATAAATCGATTAATTAAACTCATGTTTCTATAATCAATTCGATCCCCCGGGCCAATCCGAGGACGCCTACGAAAAGGTTGTTTGGATTTACGAAAAGTTTGCTTGGATTTACGAAAAGTTTGCTTGGATTTATGAAAAGTTTGCTTGGGTTTATGAAAAGTTTGCTTAGATTTATGAAAAGGTTGTTTAGATGTATACATGATTTATTCTTTATTTAAAAATTTGAAAAAAAAAAATGGATTTCTTTATTTTATTAATTTTGGATCCAGAAGAAGTAGTCTTTCTTTGGTCCATATATTATTTGATTCATATTATTATTTGATTCATATATAGTATATGAATACCCTCTATACATATGAAATAATATCTACCTGAAATCAAATGAATTGATTTGTATTTTGTATTCTATCTATGTTCTATATATTAAATCTGTTCTTTGGAAAGATCGAACACACGATGCTCCTATTTTTTTATTTCGTCATGAGTCGTATGCTTGCGACAATAACGACAAAATTTTTTTAATTCTAATTGTCCGGGTGTATTGTGGCGATTCTTTTGAGTACTATATCTAGAAATCCCCGTCGATTCCTCATTGGCACCTTTTCGAACACAACTGATACATTCCAAAATAACTCTGATTCTAACACCTTTCCCCTTGGCCATGAACCTCCTTTCTTTTTTGGATTGACTTAACTTAATTCTTCTACTTATTCTGTTATTCTTCTATTTTGAATCCCAAGAAGAAGAATAAAATCCATTCGAATAAAAAATTTTTTAAATTCTTAAATTAAGTAATAAAAAATAGAGAAATAATTAAAGAATACAATCCTTGTCGAATTAGCAAGGATTTTGCTTCGAAATCCTTTCATTTAAGTAGCCAGCCCAGCCTCTTTCTATGCTCTGATTTCTGAGGCCTGACTTAGCTTGGATACCGCTTTTGATTGAATTTCTGTTTTCCAAAATGGGATTTGCCGAATTTTTCATGACTCTGAGGTTCAACCCAATCCATCTTTTCTTTCTTTTTCCTTCCTATACTAAAAAAAAAAGGATTGAAAAAGGGAAAATTTGCGTCATGTCACGAAGAATTCCTCGCATAGCAATAACTAGAATTAAAAAAAAGGGAATGACAAAGCATCTGGGAATAAACGATTAATTTCTATCAATAAACCTGCTAAAGCCCCAAACCATAGAGTACTTAGCACGGGCGCTACAGAGAGATATGTTTTTATATCCCGCATTGAAAATCCTCCTTCCTTATTGGAATACATATATGATCAGATACTCTTGCCCAAGATCATTTGTATTTCTTTTGTTTAGGCAAAATTCCTAACTAAAAAAACAAAATCAATATTCTATATATAGAATGAACGGTATAGACGAGATTTTCCTACCCCTAAAAAAGAAAAAGATGACCCCTTCTTCCTATACATTACCAAGGAATAGTAATCTTTCTTTTATAGGTGAAATTAGATAGGATTTTAGATGTATACCATTCCTTGATTATATGAGACCAAAAAGAAGAAATGACAAGAGGGTTCTATATAGATAGAGAAAGAGAAGAAAATTACGATGTGGAAAACAAGACAGGAATTGTGTACAATGCCATTATACAACAATTTGGAAAAGGGATGTAGCGCAGCTTGGTAGCGCGTTTGTTTTGGGTACAAAATGTCACAGGTTCAAATCCTGTCATCCCTACCTATTACTTCTTTCTTCTTTATGGGCAGTAGCGAGGAGATCGATTAAAGTGGGTATAACTTGAATTTGTGGATACTATACGTACGTGAGACACGTTAGGAGTAGAAAAGGGTTTTCTTTTTGAATGAAAGCGCTCTTAGTTCAGTTCGGTAGAACGCGGGTCTCCAAAACCCGATGTCGTAGGTTCAAATCCTACAGAGCGTGATTCCATCTATCTTATGTCGAAGCAGAGTAAAATAACTTAACAAAACAAAGTTGAATTGCAACTCCAATTTGACCTCCTCTCTGGTCTGGAGGAGGTCAATCAAAAAAGAAATATTACTCAATCAAAGATCCAACTGATCCCCACGTCTGTATTGCAAATACGCAGTCACGAATAATCCCGCTAAAGTAATAGGAATTAGGCCTAAGACGATTCCAAATAGAAAAACTTCAATCATTTCGATTTGTTCGAGGGGATAAAAAAAAAGAGGTACGATCTATCCCTAAATAGTAGTCTAAATTATCCACGAATCTCAATGACCAAGAAAAGAATTGATAATTAGTGTGGAAAAGAGTCGTAGAATACCAGGAATCCAAAAGAAAGATTTTTATTTTCTGACTTATTCATTCAATTCATTTCAAATAAGACGTATCTTGTTCAAGCCAATAAATAGAGCTGGGGTTATAGTTAAAGCAGCCAGTAGAAAACCGAAATAACTAGTTATAGTAAGCATGAAAGGGTTAAATTCCATTTATTTTTTTACTACACTACATATGTTGGTAAAGCACTTACCTAAGTTATGGAAAATTCATAATTCATCGGTTATTTTAGATAATACTAAAAAACAAGATAGAGTGAGATACAGAAGTGTAAAAGAAAATCGATTCATCAGATGGGACATGAGTCTCTAATTCCGAATCAAGAGATTTGTTGTGGAATCTGTCAGTTCTTTAAAGTAATAATATTAAGAACTAGATCATCTAACCCCATTGAAAAATTAAATTGGATTTTCGGGAGAATTTTGGAATATAAGATAAATAAAGAATTGAAACAGTCGAATATTCCCCTATTCCTTCTTATTTTAACTGATTGTATTCCATATGGAATAAGAGGAGAAGAAAAGCATTCCACGACCCCCCGAGCAAGGGGCCCCTTAAAAAAAGGAAAGCTCTTCCTTGAATTTACTTTATTTTTATTCCTTTTTCGAACCCCAACCAAAGTTGATTCGAAGACGAGTCACTTCAATTATCCTTTTAAGTTCTATCTTCTGTCTTTCCGTATTTCATCTCGTAAAGTTCCACGCTTGCAGTTTAGTCAAGAAAGTTAGACCTAATCCAACAAACAAGGCAAGGATTGATTACGAATCTTGATTCTTCAAAGAATGTTTTCTTTCTCTCATAACAGATTATCCACTATTCGATTTTCTATTTATTAGATATTATATTATGCTAACCAATTAAATTCCTTAAAGGGAAAGGTTGGATTCGAAGAAAACTTTTAACTAAAAAGGGATAGATTTCGCATATACTTGTCCTTATATTGTGTCAGTATGAGAATATCTTTCCTAAATTATTTATCCAAACCTATTGATCATTAACTTGGATTTTCCCAAGATCTTGGCCGCTATTCCGAATTATTCTACTAATCCGAAGCCAATGAAAATAAGCAGGACCCAAAAAAATTGGGGGTTTTCTATTG